AAAAAGGCGGAGAAATAGATTTCTTATTCCATTTCCATTCCAATCGACTCAAGAACGAAAGAACGAACTAATGCCCCCTTCTGGTGTCTCGATTGAAATACCTATCAATGGTATTTTTCATAGAAATAGTATTTTTGCTTATTTCGATGATCCTCAATACAAAAGACAGAGTTCGGGAATTACTAAATATCGAACTATAGGAATTCATTCCATTTTTCAAAAAGAAGATTTAATTGAGTATCGAGGAATCAAAGAATTAAAGCCAAAATATCAAATCAAAGTAGATCGATTTTTTTTTATTCCCGAAGAAGTGCATATTTTACCCGAATCTTCTTCCATAATGGTACGGAATAATAGTCTCATTGGAATAGGAACGCCAATCACTTTAAATATAAGAAGTCGAGTAAGCGGATTGGTCCGATTAGAAAAGAAAAAAAAGAAAATGGAATTAAAAATCTTTTCTGGAAATATCCATTTTCCCAGAGAGATAGATAAGATATCCCGACATAATGCCATCTTGATACCACCTGGAATGGTAAAAAAAAAAAAATGGAAGGAATCAAAAAAAATGAACAATTGGACCTATGTCCAATGGATCGCAACTACCAAGAAAAAATATTTTGTTTTGGTTCGACCTGTAATTCTATATGAAATACCGGACAGTATCAATTTTGGAAAACTTTTTCCCCAAGATCTGTTCCAGGAAAGGGATAATCTGGAACTTAAAGTTCTCAATTATATTCTTTATGGAAATGGAAAATCCATTCGGGGAATTTCCGACACAAGGGTTCAATTAGTTCGGACTTGTTTAGTCTTGAATTGGGATCAAGATAAAAAAAATTCTTCTATTGAGGAGGCGCTCGCTTCCTTTGTTGAAGTAAGTACAAATGGTTTGATTGAGTCTTTCCTAAGAATTGACTTAGTGAAATCTCATACTTCATATATCAGAAAAAGGAATGACTCATCTGGTTTAGGATTGATGTCGGATAATGAATCGGATCGGATCAATATGAATCCATTTTTCTCTATTCATTCCAAAGCAAAAATTCAACAATCACTTAGCCAAAATCACGGAACTATTCGTATGTTGTTGAATAGAAATAAGGAATGCCGATCTTTGATAATTTTGTCATCATCTAATTGTTTTCAAATGAGACCATTCAACAACGTAAAATATCACAATGGGATAAAAAAAGGAATTAACAAATTTAAAAAAGATCCTATAATTCCAATTAAGAATTCGTTAGGCCCTTTAGGAATAGCCCTTCAAATTGCAAATTTTTATTCATTTTACCGTTTAATAACTCATAATCAGATCTCAATAACTAAAAATTTGCAACTTGACAAATTAAAAGAAACGTTTGAAGGAATAAAATATTATTTAATGGACGAAAACGAGCAAATTTTTAAACCCGATCGATCCAGTAACATCGTTTTAAATCCATTGCATTTGAATTGGTATTTTCTACAGCATAATTATTGTGAAAAAACGTTTCCAATAATTAGTCTTGGACAATTTATTTGTGAAAATATATGTATAGCTCAAACGAAAAATGGACCACAACGAAAACTAAAATCGGGGCAAGTTTTAACTGTTCAAATGGATTCTGTAATAATAAGATCGGCTAATCCTTATTTGGCAACTCCCGGAGCAACCATTCATGGCGATTATGGAGAAATCCTTTATGAAGGAGATATAATAGTTACATTTATATATGAAAAATCGCGATCCGGTGATATAACACAAGGTCTTCCTAAAGTGGAACAGATATTAGAAATACGTTCTATCGATTCAATATCGATGAATCTAGAAAAAAGAATTGATGCTTGGAACGAGTGTATAACAAGAATTCTCGGCATTCCTTGGGGATTCTTGATTGGTGCTGAACTAACTATAGCGCAAAGTCGTATTTCTTTGGTTAATAAAATCCAAAAGGTTTATCGATCCCAGGGAGTACACATCCATAATAGACATATAGAAATTATTGTGCGTCAAATAACATCCAAAGTCTTGGTTTCAGAAGATGGAATGTCTAATGTATTTTTACCTGGCGAACTAATTGGATTATTGCGAGCCGAACGAACGGGGCGTGCCTTGGAAGAAGCAATTTGTTACCGAGCTTTATTATTGGGAATAACAAAAACATCTCTGAATACTCAAAGTTTCATATCCGAAGCTAGTTTTCAAGAAACTGCTAGAGTTTTAGCAAAAGCCGCTCTTCGGGGTCGTATCGATTGGTTGAAAGGTCTTAAAGAGAATGTTGTTTTAGGGGGAATGATACCCGTTGGTACTGGATTCAAAAGAATAATGCACCGTTCCCGGTCAAGGCAACATAACAAGATTACCTTGGAAAAAAAAAAGAATTTGTTCGAAGGAGAATTTAGAAATCTTTTGTTCCATCACAGAAAATTATTTGATTTTTTTCATTTCAAATAATTTTTGTGATTATGTGATACATTAGAAATTTAGGATTAAATGCTTCCTAAAAGCAGATTAGATTCATCCCTTTAAATGCAGTCTTTTGTTTTGATTTGGTAATAAAGTAAGTATAATAAATAATAATAAATAAATAGAAAAAATGAATGGCCTGATTATGTTGGCCAATCTTCAATAAAAGAGAAGGTTCCGTTGGAACAATTATTTATTTCTATTTCAGTATACCTGGTCTTTTTTTTTTCAATTTTTTTTTTTTGAAAAAAAAAAAAAGTGTGGGGATAAATGACAAAAAGATATTGGAACATAACTTTTGAAGAGATGATGGAAGCAGGAGTTCATTTTGGCCATGATACTAGGAAATGGAATCCTCGAATGGCACCTTATATATCCACAAAGCGTAAGGGTATTCATATTATAAATCTTACTCGAACTGCTCGTTTTTTATCAGAAGCTTGTGATTTGGTTTTTGATGCAGCAAGCAGAGGAAAACAATTCTTAATTGTTGGTACAAAAAAAAAAGCAGCTGATTCAGTAACACGGGCTGCAATAAGAGCTCGATGTCATTATGTTAATAAAAAATGGCTCGGCGGTATGTTAACTAATTGGTATACTACAGAAACGAGACTTCGTAAGTTCAGGGACTTGAGAACGGAGCAAAAGACAGGGAAACTCAACTCTCTTCCAAAAAGAGATGCCGCTATGTTGAAGAGACAATTATCTCATTTGGAAACATATCTGGGCGGCATAAAATATATGACAGGGTTACCCGATATTGTAATAATCGTTGATCAGCAAGAAGACTATACGGCTCTTCAAGAATGTATCACTTTAGGAATTCCAACGATTTGTTTAATCGATACTAATAGTGACCCAGATCTCGCAGATATTTCGATTCCAGCTAATGATGATGCTATAGCTTCAATCCAATTAATTCTTAACAAATTAGTATTTGCAATTTGTGAGGGTCGTTCTAGCTATATACAAAATTATTGATTAATAATAAGATAAATAAATTTTAATATTTTGGTGGGAAATTCATAGATTTTTTGAATCGGTTATTATACCATTACAAAATTGTGCAAAAATAAAAAGAACAAACAGAAATATTATGTGATGAGTAGGTATTCAAAATTGAAAATGAAAGTAAAAAAGGAAATGGTTGAATCAAAATAATTCCCTTTCAAGTTATATTTTTTTATTTTAGAGGGCAGGACAATATGAATGTTCTATTATGTTCCATCAACACATTAAACGGATTATACGATATATCTGCTGTGGAAGTAGGTCAACATTTCTATTGGCAAATAGGGGATTTTCAAGTGCATGCTCAAGTACTTATTACCTCTTGGGTTGTAATTGCTATCTTATTAGTTTCAACCATTCTAGTTGTTCGAAATCCGCAAACTATTCCCACTTCTGGTCAGAATTTCTTTGAATATGTACTTGAATTCATTCGAGACGTGAGCAAAACTCAGATTGGAGAAGAATATGGTCCGTGGGTTCCGTTTATTGGAACTCTGTTTCTATTTATTTTTGTTTCGAATTGGTCCGGAGCTCTTTTGCCTTGGAAAATAATAAAGTTACCTCATGGAGAATTAGCTGCACCCACAAATGATATAAATACTACTGTTGCATTAGCTTTACTTACGTCAGTAGCCTATTTCTATGCGGGTATTTCAAAAAAAGGATTGGCTTATTTTGGTAAATATATCCAACCAACTCCAATTCTTTTACCGATTAACATCTTAGAAGATTTCACAAAACCTTTATCTCTTAGTTTTCGACTTTTCGGAAATATATTAGCTGATGAATTAGTAGTTGTTGTTCTTGTGTCGTTAGTACCTTTAGTAGTTCCTATACCTGTTATGTTCCTTGGATTATTTACAAGCGGTATTCAAGCTCTTATTTTTGCTACGTTAGCTGCGGCTTATATAGGTGAATCCATGGAAGGGCATCATTGAATAGTTAAGTTATCAAAATAGTCTTTTTTTTCGTTTAGCCCTCCACAAAGTATGTGTGGCTCACGATAATCTATTTAAGGAACAAAATAGAAAGAAATTTGTAAAATGATTAATAATAATCAAAAGGATTATCCCCCCCAAAAAGATGCAATAAGGATAAGATATAAATAAAAAAAGTATACGATTTAGTGTAATATAATAATAAAATATAAAAAATTACTAGGAAATTGTAAAAAAAAAAATAGGAAAAAGATCTTTTAGATAGATCTCTTTCCTATTTTTCCTAAAAATATTCTTTGTTTGATGTTTAATCCACTTTTATATTTTACTCTGCGGGGGTCAAACTAGGTGGATATATAATCTAATTGCTATAAGACAAATCTTTCTTTTTTGGAAGTTTCAAAGATGGATTCTTGAATCCGATTGAATCGAAGACACAACTAATTGGTTTACGGTATGGAAGAAACACACGTATATGTCATATTAGATATTCACTGGTTATATATGACTATATATCTAAATTTGTCCTGCTATTACTTTAAATTTAGATTGGATTCAAAAAATAAAACCCTTTTGTTTCATCTGTTGTAATTGTAAATTGAATATGGAATGACTAAAAAAAGGAAATAAAGAAAGGTTAAAAATTTAAGATAAGAACAAAAATTGTATGTATTCACAACAAACTACATCGATAGAAACGAAAAGAAAAATCGAAGTAATTTGGATAGTGAAATAAAAATCATTATTTCAGTTTGAAATTTTGAATTACACTTCGACTAGATAAAGATAAATATCAAGAATGAAATATTAAAGTCATAATTTCTTGGTTGATTATATTATTAACTATTTCTTTTCTTTATTTTATTTGGAATAGGAGAAACTTATCATGAATCCACTGATTTCTGCTGCTTCTGTTATTGCTGCTGGGTTGGCCGTCGGGCTTGCTTCTATTGGACCTGGAATTGGTCAAGGCACAGCTGCAGGGCAAGCTGTAGAAGGGATTGCGCGACAACCGGAAGCAGAGGACAAAATACGAGGTACTTTATTACTTAGTCTGGCTTTTATGGAAGCTTTAACTATTTATGGCCTGGTTGTAGCATTAGCGCTTTTATTTGCGAATCCTTTTGTTTAATCTTTTTTTTTAATAAAAAAATAATTTCTTTGCTGCTCTTTCTTTTTTCCGTGGACTTTATTTGCTGCTCTTGCTTTTTTTTATTTAGAAAGTGTTGAAAACAACTAGAAATTTTTCAATTGAATTGACATAAGAACTAATATCAAATTCTAATAAGTATCATTCTTATGGGGAATCTTTCAATTGACTAACCAATTCAAAATATAGAATATATTTATTAATAAATATATTCTATAATATTAGAATTATCTAATATTTATAAAATATTCTTATTAATATTAATTATATTAATATTCTTACTAATAATATAAATAAATATATTAATAATATATAGAATAAAATATCATATAAAAAAACTAATAAAAAATAGAAAAATAGGAATCGTACAAAGAAAATTAGTCTATCCATAAGAGGAGATGCGATCATATGAAAAATATAACCGATTCTTTTCTTTGCTTGAGTTACTGGCCATCCGCCGGAAGTTTCGGGTTTGATACCGATATTTTAGCAACAAATCTAATAAATCTAAGTGTAGTGCTAGGTGTATTAATTTTTTTTGGAAAGGGAGTGTGTGCGAGTTGTTTATTTCAAAGAATAGATTGGATCCAACCAACTGCACTTTTTTCGTTATAACTAGGAAAATGTGCATCATCCCGCGAATGACTTCTTAATAAATTAAGAAAAAAAATAGTTAAGAACCATAGCATTTCGTGATTCATTGGTAAATCTACTTTGATTCTCTATCAACCAAGAATTTTGGAACATTACCATGGTTAAAGCTAACTAGTTTGAAGTTTAGACGCAGTGTAGTACTCTTTCTACCACTATATTAATACGGAAATAGTTTCAAAAAAGGCTATTGTTAGAATTTTTTCGATATAGAACACTCATGTCGATAAAATGGCTTGGATTCTCAAAAATGGGAAAAACAGGTGTTTAACACCTCCTTTTATACAAACAATGCGGAATCAATGACCTACGTATAAATTAATCAGAATTCTTTGGACTTGAAGAAAAAAAACAACTTTGCTGACAATTATTTGTTTGGTCAGAAGAGTCCTCCAAATATTTTGTTCTTGTATTGGTAATCATTTTCAAGATTTTTCAATATTTTTAGAACTAGAAATAGAAAAAAGAGGATAGGCTCATTCCATAATAAAGATAGGGAAATTTCCTATAAGGAATTGAGTGTGAGAGCCAAATGAATTGAAAGATTCATGTTTGGTTCGGGAAGAGATCATAGACATTTTGAAATGAATGGAAAAAGAATCTACTTTCATTAAGTGATTTATTAGATAATCGAAAACAGAGAATCTTGAAAACTATTCGAAATTCCGAAGAACTACGGGAAGTAGCCGTTGAACAGCTGGAAAAAGCCCGGGCCCGCTTAAGGAAAGTAGAAACAGAAGCAGATCGGTTTCGAGTGAATGGTTATTCTGAAATAGAACGAGAAAAATTGAATTTAATTAATTCAATTTCTACAACTTTGGAACAATTCGAAAATTACAAAAATGAAACTATTCAGTTTGAACAACAAAAAGCGATTCATCAAGTGCAACAGCGGGTTTTACAACAAGCCTTACTAGGAGCTCTGGGAACTCTGAATAGTTGCTTAAACAACGAGTTACATTTACGTACCATCGGTGCAAATATTGGTATGTTTGGGGCGATGAAAGAAAAAAAAAACTGATTAGTCGTTCTACTATAATATAGAGTATAGGTTTTATTAATATAGAGTATAGGTATTATTTTTTTTCTTCTAAAAAGAATCAAATTAAGAAATATTCATGGTAACCATTCGTGCAGATGAAATTAGTAAAATAATCCGTGAACGTATTGAGCAATATAATACCGAAGTAAAAATTGTAAATACAGGTACCGTACTTCAAGTAGGTGATGGTATTGCTCGTATTTATGGTCTTGATGAAGTAATGGCAGGTGAATTAGTAGAATTTGAAGAGGGTACTGTA